TGTATCCACAATTCATTTAGAGTTACTTAATAGCCTATTTCTTATACTATATCTCTATCCCGTGAAATTCTCGAGCCCAAAGATGGATGCATATGCTGTGTTTCATTTTGCTAAATGATATCAATTAAATGGTATATCAATTCTATAAATTGGATATAGCAATAAATAAATCAGCAAAATTCTTTTATTTTAGATAGAAGAAATGTTTCTTCTATCTAAAATAAAAGAATGTACCCTTCTATCCAAATCCAATTTGCATCGATAAAATAAATCCAAATTCCAGATTCCAGCAGTAGATGAATAATTGAAAATTTTTGTGTGTACGAGATTAGAATAACTTAAAAATAACTGACATAATTTTATATTTTTCCTGATCAGAAAAATACATGAAAAAGAAAGGAGGTATAAAAATTTGTTGATTTATGGTTAAAGAAGAAAAACAAGAAAACAGGGGTTCTGTTGAATTTCAAGTATTCAGTTTCACCAATAAGATACGGAGACTTGCTTCACATTTAGAATTACACAAAAAAGATTTTTCATCGGAAAGAGGTCTACGAAGACTTTTGGGAAAACGTCAACGTTTGCTGGCTTATTTGGCAAAGAAAAATAGAGTACGTTATAAGAAATTAATCAGTCAGTTGGATATTCGGGAGAAGTAATTTAATCGTTCGAATTTTTTTCTTATTTTATTAGTAGTCTTATAGTAGTCTTAGATTTTGCATTTTGATGAGCCTCGTTTTGAGGAATTCATGGAATAATCCATTTTCATGGAATAAAGAATAAGAACAAGGATATGAGTCTATCGCTTAAAAGAAAAGATCTCATGATAGTCAATATGGGTCCTCAACACCCATCAATGCATGGTGTTCTTCGACTAATTGTTACTCTCGATGGTGAAGATGTTATTGATTGTGAACCCATATTAGGGTATTTACACAGAGGAATGGAAAAAATTGCGGAAAACAGAAGTATTATACAATACTTGCCTTATGTAACACGATGGGATTATTTAGCTACTATGTTTACAGAAGCAATAACGGTAAATGCACCAGAATTCTTGGAGAATATTCAAATACCCCAAAGAGCCAGCTATATTAGAGTAATTATGTTAGAATTGAGCCGTATAGCTTCTCATTTGTTATGGCTTGGACCTTTTATGGCGGATCTCGGGGCACAGACTCCTTTTTTCTACATTTTTAGAGAGAGAGAATTGATATATGATCTATTTGAAGCTGCAACAGGTATGCGAATGATGCATAATTACTTTCGCATCGGAGGGGTAGCTGCCGATCTCCCTTATGGATGGATGGATAAATGTTTAGATTTCTGTGATTATTTTTTACAAGGAGTTGTTGAATATCAACAACTTATTACACAGAATCCTATTTTTTTAGAACGAGTTGAAGGAGTCGGTTTTATTAGCGGAGAAGAAGCAGTAAATTGGGGCTTATCAGGACCAATGTTACGAGCTTCTGGAATACAATGGGATCTTCGTAAAATCGATCCTTATGAGTCTTACAATCAATTCGATTGGAAAGTCCAATGGCAAAAAGAAGGAGATTCGTTAGCTCGCTATTTAGTACGAGTCGGTGAAATGAGGGAATCCATAAAAATTATTCAACAGGCTGTAGAGAAAATTCCTGGAGGACCTTATGAGAATTTAGAAGCCCGACGCTTTAAGAAAGCAAAGAATCCTGAATGGAATGATTTTGAATATCGATTTCTTGGTAAAAAACCTTCGCCCAATTTTGAATTATCAAAGCAAGAGCTTTATGTAAGAGTAGAAGCTCCAAAAGGCGAATTAGGAATTTATCTAGTAGGAGATGATAGTCTTTTCCCCTGGAGATGGAAAATTCGTCCACCGGGTTTTATTAATTTGCAAATTCTTCCTCAGCTAGTTAAAAAAATGAAATTGGCTGATATCATGACAATATTAGGTAGTATAGATATCATTATGGGGGAAGTTGATCGTTGAAATGATAATAGATAGGGTAGAGGTAGAAACTATCAATTCTTTTTCGAAATCGGAATTATTAAAAGAAATCTACGGACTTATATGGATTCTACCCATTTTGGCCCTCCTACTGGGAATCACAATAGAAGTACTCGTAATTGTGTGGTTAGAAAGAGAAATATCCGCATCGATACAACAACGTATTGGTCCTGAATATGCCGGCCCCCTGGGACTGCTTCAAGCTATAGCAGATGGAACTAAACTACTTTTAAAAGAGGATATCCTCCCATCCCGAGGAGAGATTCCTTTATTTAGCATTGGTCCCTCTATAGCAGTCATATCCATTTTATTAAGTTTTTTAGTTATCCCTTTGGGATATCATTTTGTTTTAGCTGATCTTAGTATTGGTGTTTTTTTATGGATTGCGATTTCAAGTATTGCTCCTATTGGTCTTCTCATGGCAGGATATAGCTCAAATAATAAATATTCTTTTTCAGGCGGTCTACGAGCGGCTGCTCAATCTATTAGTTATGAAATACCATTAACTTTTTGTGTACTAGCAATATCTCTACGTGTGATTCGTTAAAATAGGATCTTTTTCCTCTAAAATACATTGAATGCTTATCTTCCTTTGCTTATTCCGTATTTGCGTTGGTAAGTTAAACTCGATAGCTATATGAGTGAAACAAAACAGCTTATTAATTTGTAGTAAAAATAAAAAATCTCATTTCCTACGTACAAGAAAAAAGTTCAAGTAAACATAAGCAGTGTAAACTCTTTACCCCAAGGTTGAGATTGTTTAATTAGTCATCATATCTTGAAGCGGGCAAGAATAAAGGATTCGCGGTATGGAATTCCATTACTAGAATATTTTGAGTTATTACTATAATTAAAACTTATAACCATAAGGCAATCCATCAAAAGTTAGTGAGGGATTAGGAACACTAAAGTACATACAGGATTAGTAATGAGAGAATCTAAATCATTAGACATTTTTCCTCATAAAAGGAATCATAATAAGGACTTGAAATTGGTGGAAATGATCAAGCAGTACTTTCTTCAGATTCCGGTCTAGAGTATGTTCCCATTCACTTGTTAAGGAAATGGCTATCAAGAACGAATTAACCCTTTATTCTTTTTTTTTTTAGTATACCCCTCCCGGGGAAAGAAGAATAGGACAAAAGATATGGAATACAATACAAAAAAGGATCTTTATTTATTCTTTCCTTCCTTTATCCCTATTCAGACAGAATTCCTCATGAACTAATGCCAAATTCTTTCCATTTATTAATTGCTATAATGAGTGATTTATTCCAATATTAAGTTATTACCGAACAAATAAAAATTTTATTATATAAAGGATGAGATCAATTCGGAAGCGCTTTTTTGTTATTATAGCAGACGTAATTGCTTTGGTCTAATTTTGGGCTTTCCAATCAATTTTATCTTACCTAATTCTATCTATGCCCAGGGGATAATACCGAAACGAAACAACCCTTTCCCTTTTTCTGATCATAGAGGAGCCGTATGAAGCTAAGGTTTCATGTACGGTTTTGGAATAGCGGTGGGAACTGTGATGTTATCATCGACTATGATTATCTAATAGTTCAAGTACAGTTGATATAGTTGAAGCACAGTCCAAATATGGTTTATTTGGATGGAATCTTTGGCGTCAGCCTATAGGTTTTCTAGTTTTTCTAATTTCTTCTTTAGCAGAATGTGAAAGATTACCCTTTGATTTACCAGAAGCAGAAGAAGAATTAGTAGCAGGTTATCAAACCGAATATTCTGGTATTAAATATGGTTTATTTTATCTTGTTTCTTACCTAAATTTATTAGTTTCCTCTTTATTTGTAACTGTTCTATACTTAGGCGGGTGGAATTTCTCTATTCCCTATATATCCTTTTTTGGATTTTTCCAAATGAATAAAATAATTGGAATTTTGGAAATGGTAATAGGTATCTTTATTACATTAACTAAAGCTTATTTATTTCTCTTCATTTCTATCACAATAAGATGGACTTTACCCAGGATGAGAATGGATCAGTTATTAAATCTTGGATGGAAATTTCTTTTACCTATTTCTCTGGGCAATCTCTTATTAACAACTTCTTCCCAACTAGTTTCACTATAAATAAAAATACAATAACAGTAAGAATATTTTCAACACAAAAGTTCTCTCAAACAAGAGAAAGAAACATACCTTTTTCATATATAGATTTAGAATATGTTCCCTATGCTAACTGGGTTCATTAGTTATGGTCAACAAACAATACGCGCCGCAAGATACATTGGTCAAGGTTTAATAATTACCTTATCCCACACAAATCGTTTACCTATAACGATTCACTACCCTTATGAAAAATCAATTACATCGGAGCGTTTCCGGGGGCGAATACACTTTGAATTTGATAAATGCATTGCTTGTGAAGTATGTGTTCGCGTATGCCCGATAGATCTACCCCTTGTGGATTGGAAATTTGAAAAGGATATTAAAAGAAAACAATTGCTTAATTATAGTATTGATTTCGGAGTTTGTATATTTTGTGGTAACTGTGTTGAATACTGTCCCACAAATTGTTTATCAATGACTGAAGAATATGAACTTTCTACTTATGATCGTCATGAATTGAATTACAATCAAATTGCTTTGAGTCGGTTACCAATCTCCATAATGGGAGATTACACAATTCAAACAATTAGGAATTCGCCTCAAAGTAAAATAGACGAAGAAAAATCTTGGAATTCAAGAACGATTACGGATTACTAGGTATTAGGTTTTTTTTATATTAGAAAAATCCATTTTTACTAACTCTAACGAAAAAAGAATAACTACTGCTTAACAACTTATATGCATATACAAAAAAATATCCTAATACCTTTTTCCTTCCTTGAATCTTTTAGTTTTAGTCAGTTCATGAAAAATTTTATACTAGAAATTTCTTCTTATCCATAATGGATTTACCTGGACCAATACATGAGATTCTTGTGCTATTTGGGGGATTTGTTCTTATACTAGGAGGTCTAGGAGTAGTATTACTTACCAACCCAATTTATTCTGCCTTTTCGCTGGGATTAGTTCTTGTTTGTATATCCTTATTCTATTTTTTATTAAATTCCTACTTTGTAGCTGTCGCACAACTTCTTATTTATGTGGGAGCCATAAATGTCTTGATCATATTTGCTGTAATGTTTGTAAACGGCTCAGAGTGGTCTAAAGATAAGAATTATTGGACGATTGGAGATGGGTTTACTTTACTCCTTTGTATAACTATTCCTTTTTCACTAATGACTACTATCCCAGATACGTCGTGGTATGGAATTCTTTGGACTACAAGATCAAACCAAATAGTAGAACAGGGTCTCATAAATAACGTTCAACAAATTGGGATTCATTTAGCAACCGATTTTTATCTTCCGTTTGAACTCATTTCCCTAATTCTTCTAGTTTCTTTAATAGGTGCAATTACTATGGCTCGACAATAAGAAATACTTAGAATGAGTCAAAATTCTTAGAATTTCAAATATAAAATAAATAACTAAAGAATCACAAATTTGATTTAGTAAAACCCATCTACTGCCAACACAACAAATACCTTCTTTTCTCTTTTGTTGTGTAATTGTTTTATTCTAATTAATTGAATCGGTTCAATTCTTGCCCTCATATTGAAATGAATCGAGATTGATAAGGAGTTAGTTAATGATGTTTGAGCATGTACTTTTTTTGAGTGTCTATTTATTTTCGATTGGTATCTATGGATTGATCACAAGCCGAAACATGGTTAGAGCTCTAATATGTCTTGAACTTATACTGAATTCAATTAATCTAAATCTCGTAACATTTTCTGATCTATTTGATAGTCGCCAATTAAAAGGAGACATTTTCGCAATTTTTGTTATAGCCCTTGCGGCTGCTGAAGCAGCTATTGGACTATCTATTCTTTCTTCCATCCATCGTAACAGGAAATCAACTCGTATCAATCAATCCAATTTTTTGAATAATTAGACATAGAATCCTCTAAACAAAGGCGGATATATAATAATAAGAAACATTAAGATGAATAGAAATCTAATCTTATTTTCTTATTAGTGTTTAATAATATCCATTTTTGGAGTAGGTTATTTCAGAGTATTGTTTTTTACTTATATTGCATTTTTGCAATTCATTGATATTGCAATTTGAATATTGCAATAATTTATATTGAAAAGATGATAGCCAATTTATTGGCTAATTCAAATTAGTATGTAGAATTCGTATAATTATGACTGTTGAAGCCTTAAATTCAAGTCTCTTGGCTCTTTTCACGCTTTCTCACAAACAGATTACGAAATATATTGCATTATTTGTTAAAGTTTGGATAAACCATTGCTTCATCTGGTGTATACAATACATCTAATTTATATAGTACTAATTTCATTTTTACCAGATCGAAAATTTTTATGTTGAAAAGGAAAATTTAGAGATCCAATGTCACATTCTGTAAAAATTTATGATACATGTATAGGATGCACTCAATGTGTACGAGCTTGCCCAACAGATGTATTAGAAATGATACCTTGGGATGGATGTAAAGCCAAGCAAATTGCTTCCGCGCCGAGAACCGAAGATTGTGTGGGTTGTAAGAGATGCGAATCTGCCTGCCCAACGGATTTTTTAAGTGTCCGCGTTTATTTAGGGTCTGAAACAACCCGCAGCATGGCTCTATCTTATTGATACGTTACAAAAAACTCCACTTGAATCGTCTGATTCCTCTTTACCGAAGAAGCCTGTGCTCGAAATAATCGAGCATGGGCTTTTCTGGTCAAAACGTATCTTGTCTTTATTACTTTATCATGAGTTATTTTCCTTGGTTAACAATACTTGTTGTTTTGCCGATATTTGCAGGTTCATTAATTTTCTTTTTACCTCATAAAGGAAATAAAATAGTTAGGTGGTATACTATAGCTATTTGTTTATTAGAATTCCTTCTAATGACTTATGCATTCTGTTATCATTTCCAATTGGAGGATCCCTTAATCCAATTAAAGGAGGATTCTAAATGGATAGATGTTTTTGATTTCCACTGGAGATTGGGAATCGATGGACTTTCATTAGGATCTATTTTATTGACAGGATTTATCACTACTTTAGCCACTTTAGCGGCTTGGCCGGTTACTCGGAATTCGCAATTATTCTATTTCCTGATGCTAGCAATGTATAGCGGTCAAATAGGATTATTTTCTTCACGAGACCTTTTACTTTTTTTTATCATGTGGGAGTTAGAATTAATTCCTGTTTACTTACTTTTATCCATGTGGGGGGGAAAGAGGCGTCTGTATTCAGCTACCAAGTTTATTTTGTATACTGCAGGCGGTTCCATTTTTTTCTTAATTGGAGTTCTGGGTATGGGATTATATGGTTCCAATGAACCCGGATTAGATTTAGAAAGATTGATTAATCAATCATACCCTACAACATTAGAAATACTACTGTATTTTGGCTTCCTTATTGCTTATGCTGTCAAATTGCCGATTATACCTTTACATACGTGGTTACCAGATACCCATGGGGAAGCGCATTACAGTACATGTATGCTTTTAGCCGGAATTCTATTAAAGATGGGAGCATACGGATTGATTCGGGTCAATATGGAATTGTTACCGCATGCTCATTATCTATTTTCCCCCTGGTTGGTAATAATAGGAGCGGTGCAAATAATTTATGCAGCTTCAACTTCTCTTGGTCAACGAAATTTCAAAAAAAGAATAGCCTACTCCTCCGTATCTCACATGGGTTTCATAATTATAGGAATTGGTTCCATAACCAACATTGGACTAAATGGAGCTATTTTACAAATATTATCTCATGGATTTATTGGTGCTACACTTTTTTTCTTGGCGGGAACGGCTTGTGATAGAATGCGTCTTGTTTATCTCGAAGAACTGGGGGGAATATCTATCCCAATGCCAAAAATTTTTACCATGTTTAGTAGCTTTTCAATGGCTTCTCTTGCCTTGCCGGGAATGAGCGGTTTTGTTGCAGAATTAGTAGTATTTTTTGGACTAATTACTAGTCCAAAATTTATGTTAATGCCAAAAATGCTAATTACTTTTGTAATGGCAATAGGAATGATATTAACTCCTATTTATTTATTATCTATGTTACGCCAGATGTTCTATGGATACAAGCTATTTCATGTTCCAAACAAAAATTTTGTAGATTCTGGACCACGGGAACTCTTTCTTTTAATCTGTATCTTTTTACCAGTAATAGGAATTGGTATTTATCCAGATTTTGTTCTCTCTCTATCCGTTGATAGGGTAGAGGTTCTATTATCCAATTATTATACTAAATAGGATTTTATTTTTTTAACCAGTCCGCTCTATATTCCAGAGTGGAAAAATACAAAATTCAGAAAAAAGTAAAAAAGTCTAATTAGATCTATCTCAAATTTTTGAGAACCCTTTGAAAAGACGTTCAAGGGGTTCTCAAATAAAACAAAAAAGGAAAAAACCTGAAGGTTTTATGTTATGTAATTATTTAGACGGTAATGTAAATGAACCGTAACTATGTAAACCTATTCCTAATAGATTGATACCAAAATAGCAGATCCAAATTATAAGAAATCCTATCGAAGCTACAAGTGCAGAATTCGTACCCTTCCAATTTTGATTTGTTCTACTATGTAAATATATTGCAAATATGGTCCAGGTAATAAATGCCCAAGTTTCCTTAGGATCCCAATTCCAATAGGATCCCCAAGCCTCATTAGCCCATACTGCTCCACAAAGAATACCCACGGTTAAAAGAGTAAACCCTAGACTAATGACACGATAACTCCAAGAATCCAAACGCTCAGTTAATTGATATTTGTAATAATTTGGAAATATGGGAAAAGAGGTGTTTTTTAAAGCACTTCTTTTTGCATATAAATATTCAATCTCACTAAAGAAAAATGTTTTAAGAAAAACATTTTTCTTTAGTGAAAAGAAATCGAAAGAATTTCGAAATCTAATGATTAGAAGAGCAGCGGATAATAAGGATCCGCACAAAAGAGTTGCATAGCTTAGTAACATCATACTGACATGCATCATTAACCACTGAGATTGTAGAGCAGGTACTAGTATTGTGGATTGATGCATTTCAGTTAAAAGACCCGACGTGGCAAAGCCTTGCGTTAAAATAGTACTTGGCGTAGTTATTGTGCTTAAATCATTTTTCGAGTTCTGTATCTTAGGAATAGTATGAAGAATATACAGAGTCCATGAAAGGAAGATCAATGATTCATATAAATTACTTAATGGAAAATGTCCCGAAGAAACCCAACGAGAGACTAAAAATCCTGTTATAGAGAAAAAAGTAGCTATCATTCCTTTTTCTGACGAATCACGTAATCCCCTAAGTTCACGAACTAATAAGGTTATCAAATGAATCGTAATCACAATTGAAATGGTTGAGAAAGAGATATGAGTTAGTATATGTTCTAAAGTTGCAAATAGCATAACGATAAGGTCCCATTACAAAATTGGAAATTTCGAATTGAATCCATTTTCTAATTTATTGTATTCTTTTTCGAGAATGCCGCCACTCGGATTCGAACCGAGATGCTTGAGCACTGCTTCCTAAGAGCAGCGTGTCTACCAATTTCACCATGGCGGCTAATTTTAAATAAGAAATAGTTAACTTAAAAGAATAATAGTTATTTTATCGTGAATCGTCGAGACTGGGAGAGGCCATAGAATTTAGGAACATTAGAAGTTCATCATTAACTACAATGAAATGAATTTTGTATTTTTTTTTTGAAAAATTTATAGAATGAAAGCCTTTACACTCTTATTAATATGATGTACCAGTCCTAAACCCATTTATATGGGAATTTTTTATAAGATTAGGTAGAGCTTGTAAGTCCTATTGCAAGAATAGTCTACTTTTTATAATAGAATCCTCGTTTTTATGAGGATTCTATTATAAATATAAAAAAAAAGTTCTTTGATAGGAAAAGAATACTGAGGACACAATATACCAAGGACACAATATACCAAAAACTTTTGTTCTATATAATGATAATGGAGGGATTCGTTCTAAGAATATTGTACCGAGGAATTCGACACATAAAAGTACATTTATTAATTAATCCGAATTATTAATTCATATTAAATAATTGGAATTTCTTTTGGTTTTGGATAGTTCAATTCAGATTATTTCAAAATCTTATTATTTGTTTGCTTGTTGCCCAGAAAAACCTTTTGGTTTTGGATGCTCGTTGCCGCTAGAAAATGATCTTGATTTTGCTAAAGAATAAGATTGTACTATGGAAAAATAAGTCTTTTTTTTCCAAAGATTTTTACGAATACGCTTTTTTGACATCGAAGTACGTTTTTTTGGAACTGCCATTCAAAAAGGGAATTACTTTTTTCTAGTTGTATGTGAAAGACATCTATTGCCGCAAATCAATCCTTCTTTCTGTTTTTTCTTAGTATTTATACTTAGATACTGAAAGATACTTAAATGATACTGAAAGATACTTAAATTCTAAATTCTTCTTTAGTTCATTTTGTCTAATGTGGGTAAGACAAGAGTTTTTTAAGATTTTCTATTTAAATCTATTTATATATTAAATATACTCCATATATAAATATTATGGTATGGGGGATAAGCCCTCATATAAGAGGGGGATATAAAAAGAAGGAAGGTAAAATTCAATTCAAATAGTTAATTAAGTTCAGAAAGCTATTCCATAATTGAATTCCAATAAAAAAAAATACTTAGTCTCTTAAACAAGACATTCTAAAACTTAGAGAATTCTATTCATTAGAATTTCCTATAAATATAGGTTTTCTTTGGAATTCAATCAATCAATTACGAAACAACAAAGCTCTTTTATTTTAACAGAAAGAAATACAAAAATGATTAGAAAGTCAAATTATTCAATCTTTTTTTGGATTTTCATAAATATTTTTTTTAACTAATAACTAGTAACTAGATACCGAAATTCTTTGATTGACTTTTTGAATTTAAGTAACTAAACCCATTCTAAATTTTTGAATATTTTAATGAGAGAAATTTGAAAAATCCAGAATTCCAGTATTTTTTCTTTTTCTTATTTTGTTTTTTTAATTCCTTTAGAAAGAGATAAGAATAGGTTTGGTGAATCGGAAACAATTTTATTTTATAGAAAAATTGAACTATAAATTTAAACTAAAAATTGCTATTTCTTTTCTTATGGAACATACATATCAATATGCCTGGGTAATTCCTCTTCTCCCACTTCCAGTTATTATGTCAATGGGATTTGGACTTTTTCTTATTCCCACAGCAACAAAAAATCTTCGTCGCATATGGGCTTTTCCTAGTATTTTACTCTTAAGTATAGCTATGGTATTCTCACTTCACCTGTCTATTCAACAAATAAATGGAAGTTCTATCTATCAATATCTATGGTCTTGGACCATCAATAATGATTTTTCCTTAGAATTTGGATACTTGATCGACCCCCTTACGTCTATTATGTTAATACTAATTACTACTGTAGGAATCTTAGTTCTTATTTATAGTGACGATTATATGTCTCACGATGAAGGATATTTGAGATTTTTTGTTTATATAAGTTTTTTTAATACTTCCATGTTGGGGTTGGTTACTAGTTCCAATTTGATACAAATATATTTTTTTTGGGAACTTGTCGGAATGTGTTCCTATTTATTGATAGGCTTTTGGTTTACGCGGCCAATTGCAGCGAGTGCTTGTCAAAAAGCTTTTGTAACTAATCGTGTAGGGGATTTTGGTCTGTTATTAGGAATTTTAGGTTTTTTTTGGATAACGGGTAGTTTGGAGTTTCGGGATTTGTTCCAAATAGCTAATAACTGGATTCCTAATAATGGGATTAATTCCTTACTTACTACTTTGTGTGCTTTTTTATTATTCCTTGGTGCAGTTGCAAAATCTGCACAATTCCCTCTTCACGTATGGTTACCTGATGCTATGGAAGGACCCACTCCCATTTCGGCTCTTATACACGCAGCAACTATGGTTGCTGCGGGGATTTTTCTTCTAGCTAGACTTCTTCCTCTTTTCATATCCCTACCTTTGATAATGAGTTTCATTTCTTTAGTAGGTACAATAACACTCTTCTTAGGAGCCACTTTAGCTCTTGCTCAGAGAGATATTAAAAGAAGCTTAGCCTATTCTACAATGTCTCAATTGGGTTATATGATGTTAGCTCTAGGTATAGGTTCTTATCAAGCTGCTTTATTCCATTTGATCACTCATGCTTATTCGAAAGCTTTATTGTTCTTAGGATCCGGATCCGTTATTCATTCAATGGAACCTCTTGTTGGATATTCACCAGATAAAAGTCAGAATATGGTTCTTATGGGTGGTTTAAGAAAATACGTTCCAATTACAAGAACTACTTTTTTATGTGGTACACTTTCTCTTTGTGGTATTCCACCTCTTGCTTGCTTCTGGTCCAAAGATGAAATCCTTAGTAATAGTTGGTTGTATTCACCCTTTTTTGGAATAATAGCCTCTTTTACTGCAGGATTAACTGCATTTTATATGTTTCGGATATATTTACTTACTTTTGATGGGTATTTGCGTGTTCATTTTCAAAATTACAGTAGTACTAAAGAAGGTTCGTTGTATTCAATATCCTTATGGGGAAAAAGTATATCCAAAGGAGTCAATAGGGATTTTGTTTTATCAACAATGAAGAATGGAGTTTCTTTTTTTTCACAAAATATACCAAAAATTCCTGCTAATACAAGAAATAAGATAGGATCCTTTAGTACTCCCTTTGGGGCTAAAAAAACTTTTGTCTATCCTCATGAAACAGGAAATACTATGCTATTTCCTCTTCTTATATTACTACTTTTTACTTTGTTCATTGGATCCATAGGAATCCATTTTGATAATGGAGTAAAAGATAATAGAATATTGGAGTTAACCATATTATCAAAGTGGCTAACTCCTTCAATAAACTTGTTCCAGGAAAATTCCAATTCTTCCATAAATTCATATGAATTTCTCACTAATGCAATTTCTTCTGTAAGTTTAGCAATTTTTGGTCTATTCATAGCATATATCTTTTATGGATCTGCTTATTCTTTTTTTCAGAATTTGAATTTTCAAAATTCCCTTGTAAAAAAGAATCCAAAAAAGAGCTTTTTGGATGAAGTAAAAAAAGAGATATACAGCTGGTCCTATAATCGTGGTTATATAGATTTGTTCTATACTAGGGTTTTTATCCTAGGTATAAGAAGATTAGCTGAACTAACCCATTTTTTTGATAAAGGTGTCATTGATGGAATTATCAATGGAGTAGGTCTTGCTGGTTTTTGTATAGGAGAAGAAATCAAATATGTAGGGGGAGGGCGAATATCGTCTTATCTATTCTTTTTTTTATGTTATGCAAGTATTGTATAATACTTCTGTTTTCCGCAATTTTTTCCATTCCTCTGTGTAAATACCCTAATATGGGTTCACAATCAATAACATCTTCACCATCGAGAGTAACAATTAGTCGAAGAACACCATGCATTGATGGGTGTTGAGGACCCATATTGACTATCATGAGATCTTTTCTTTTAAGCGATAGACTCATATCCTTGTTCTTATTCTTTATTCCATGAAAATGGATTATTCCATGAATTCCTCAAAACGAGGCTCATCAAAATGCAAAATCTAAGACTACTATAAGACTACTAATAAAATAAGAAAAAAATTCGAACGATTAAATTACTTCTCCCGAATATCCAACTGACTGATTAATTTCTTATAACGTACTCTATTTTTCTTTGCCAAATAAGCCAGCAAACGTTGACGTTTTCCCAAAAGTCTTCGTAGACCTCTTTCCGATGAAAAATCTTTTTTGTGTAATTCTAAATGTGAAGCAAGTCTCCGTATCTTATTGGTGAAACTGAATACTTGAAATTCAACAGAACCCCTGTTTTCTTGTTTTTCTTCTTTAACCATAAATCAACAAATTTTTATACCTCCTTTCTTTTTCATGTATTTTTCTGATCAGGAAAAATATAAAATTATGTCAGTTATTTTTAAGTTATTCTAATCTCGTACACACAAAAATTTTCAATTATTCATCTACTGCTGGAATCTGGAATTTGGATTTATTTTATCGATGCAAATTGGATTTGGATAGAAGGGTACATTCTTTTATTTTAGATAGAAGAAACATTTCTTCTATCTAAAATAAAAGAATTTTGCTGATTTATTTATTGCTATATCCAATTTATAGAATTGATATACCATTTAATTGATATCATTTAGCAAAATGAAACACAGCATATGCATCCATCTTTGGGCTCGAGAATTTCACGGGATAGAGATATAGTATAAGAAATAGGCTATTAAGTAACTCTAAATGAATTGTGGATACATCTGTATCCTTAACATACTGAAACGACTGCCATTATTCGTATCAAACCAATAGCGATTCATAAAAGCTAAATCTTGTAATCAATGGTGGGCCAATAATGAATTTTTTTGCATATGTATTAAGACGCTTGGTCTGATTTCGAAATTGTCCAGAGTTTTTTATGTTGTTTTCATTGCAAAATGATGGATCTCCTTCCGTAACTTTCCAATTACGAGTACGAGAATTGAAAGACATGAAAATTCTCAATTCTCTACGGCGTCTAGGAGATAGATCGAATATTTTCAGGAACAAGAAAATCAGAAGAATCTTTTTCTCTATTCACTACCATTCCGCGTCTTCGACTTCTATTAGTTTCTTTTCTTCTTTAATGCAATAGCTATAGTTTGATATAGAATCCATTTCTCAAAGTAATGGAAACCATTCTCTTATAGGAAATGGTTCTAAAATAGCTATTCCACCTTTTAGGTTTAGGTATCGTGAAAAGTGATACCTGTGAAGATCGTGCATTTCAGTCACATTCAGATCCGTTTTTCGAGTCCATGATATAACCAAATTGGATGGATCTTCCACCCGTTTAGCTAAGAAAGAATAGATGCAGAGGTGGATAATAGATCGATATGAAGATCATGAGCTGCCCCATAATGAAACCGCCAGTAGTCGCGAATATCTCC